TTCTATATTTTTATATAAATATAGAAATATAGAAAAATACTTTTTTATAACTATATTTTTTATAACTATAACAATAACATTTTTTTATACATTTTTTTCAATCAAAAAAAACTTTTGTATCACAACAAATCCAAGAAACCCATCACTTGAATGAAGAAAAAACCAAATCCATGGAACGGGGATAAATAGATCCACAGATAAGATCCAATTACCTCAGATCGGATTATATTTATTTGATACACTGTTGTCAATATGAATGTGAATATATTGAAAAAAAAAAAATACACAATGAAGAAAAAAAATAGGTATGAATAGAGTATGAATAGAACAAGAGAGGGGGGGATAGTAGAGAAAAGGTTATAGAAAGCTATATATGTATACGAATTACCCACACCCTGTATTTCATTAAGTAAATTGCGTTTGATTAAGGCGAAGTTCCGTAAAAACCCCCGCCTTTCTTAAAATATCATGAACAGTTCCTGTAGGTTGAGCGCCTTTTTCAAGGAAATATAGAATAGCAGGAACATTTAAATAGGTTTGATTTTTTATCGGATCATAAAACCCCACTTTCCGAAGATCTCTTCCTTCTCTTCGGGATCGAACATCAATTGCAACGATTCGATAAACGACTCATTGGGATAGAAGTAGAAAAAAAAAGACCCCTCCCGTAGAAACGTATAAGAAGTTTTCTCCTCGTACGGCTCGAGAAAAATGATTCGAAGTTCTATATATGTATAGAATTATAGTGTCAAATAGATCCATAAAATCATCAAATCAATTAAACTATGATTTAAGTCCCTTTTCTTCTTATTTTTGTTTACCAAAAAAGAAAAAAATCATCTGTACCCTCCTAACTCAAGTTGGATAACTTTCAAATAGCTCAAAGGGAACCCTTTAGGCATTTCATTTATTGAGTGATCTCTAATCCCCTTTATTTTTGTTTCTTTCTTTTATAATCTATTTTTGATTCTTCATTCTAATCTAATTGTTGAGACAATTGAAAACGGTATTTACTTGTTCCAGGATCCTTTATGTTTGCCTTGAATCGTTGGGTTTAGACATTACTTCGGTGATCTTTAATCGTTTCAAAATGGCAGCAACATACCACTTTTTGTGATTTTTTTTCTATCAAAGAATCGGACTAACGATTGATTCCTGCGTGATACACTTTATTTTTTAATCAAAAGAATTTTGGTAATTCCAACAAACTTTTTCTTGGATTTTAAACTTGCTCGAATTGGATTCTTTCTATTTCGATATCGAAAATATACTTACGAAGTTGTTCCAACTTATTGATTAGTACTAACCCTAGATTCTTGCCCCTAAGAAAGAAATCAATCCTTTCTACTCGAGCTCCACCATGTACTATTTACATTACAACCCAACAAAAAATGAAGGCTCTAGTGTATAACAGAACAAACGATGTCGAGCTAAGAGCACCCTCATTCCTATATACTATTACTATATGCTATATAATATTACTATATAATATTAATAGGGTGGATGTAAGAATCCACAGCCGATCGTGTCCTTCAAGTCGCACGTTGCTTTCTACCACATCGTTTCAAACGAAGTTTTACCATAACATTCCTTAGTTTTGAACTAGTATGTAATTGATTCAATTATAGAATCGTGAATAGTCATTGATTCAACCGGTACATAGTAATCTAAAAATTTAACTTCTATTGGTTAATTTCTGAAGAAGTGTCAGAAAGAATTCAATTTAACTTAACCCCATATTTTATTGTATGAATATTTTTTTATTTACAATTCTAATATTAGAAATAAGACAAAGAAATAAGATCTTTTTGAATCTTCAAGTGACTCCATAGAACAGATTCGTCTATCTCACATTTCTTCGAGTCCCAAGAACTCATAAAAAATCCTTAAAAAGATTTAATTTTAAAATTGCCTATCTCGATATCATTATTTGAATAAAATTTTGTTTTACAATAAGAAACATATTTTATCATCATAAGAGAGAAAGAACCCCCATATTCAAATTCGGATTAAACCATCAACGATTTAAAACAAATAAATAGGTTAAAAAAAAAATCCAATTTTTTTTAGTACAGTAGTGGATAAAAAAGACTGATGTAAGGAAAATTTGAAGTTGTTATTCTTTGATACTGAGTGATAAAATCAGTATCGAAATACTAGAGGGTCATCTTATTTACATCTTATTTATTAGATAGACTAAAGAATTGTCGCTGGAATTAATTATGGATATTCTAAGTTAAATATTGAAATTACGTAAGGGATGATGAATTTTTTTTACATTCCAAAAATAGAAACAAAACAAAGGTGTTAATCAAAAAATGCTAAGAATACATACATATAAGCATTTCTTCATTTTTTTAGTAGTTTATTTGACTCGACTTGAGTCTTTTTCAAATTTTTTCCCAAAGTAAAGTGAATAGGATATATGAATCAACCCTGTCTCGATTTTTAGATAGATTTAGAATTCTTCATTAAAGTTAAAGCCAAAGACAAAATATCTGAAAAAAAAAAAATGAGGTTAGTTAAAAGAAAATACATATATATGTATTTTCTTTGTTTGTTAATGAGATTTTAACAGGCGTAGGCGTTGAAATTGATATCTTCCATTACTAATGAACTCCTATCTACTTCCCCAATTATATGTTATATGAGGGATGATGAATCAAATAAGGAAGGATCCCATTTTTTTATATTTTTCTATAGTTTTTTATATAGAATAGCTGGGACGGAAGGATTCGAACCTCCGAATAGCGGGACCAAAACCCGTTGCCTTACCGCTTGGCCACGCCCCATTTATATTTTCTATTCAACACTAATAAAAATTAATATTGGTATTGGTTCTTCGTCAATTCCTATCAAAAAATTTAGAAAATATATTAGCTTGTTGTTAAGATTTTTGTATATGTAGATATAGAATTAAACTGAATTTATTGATCATAATATATAATTCAATTAAGATATTGTATAAAAAATATGATTTCCTCTATTCTTTTTTGATTTGAGAATTGAAGGATTTTTGATTGGGTGAGTTTAGTTTAATAAAGAAGGGTTTTTGGTCTACCTTGCTTTATTTTCTATCAATTTTTATATCAATAATATATTAATAACTCAGTCAAAATACAATTATTTTCAAAAAAAAAATGCTTGTTATGCTTAATATTTTTAGTTTAATTTGTATCTGTTTTAATTCTGCCATTTTTTCAAGCAATTTTTTCTTTACAAAATTGCCCGAAGCCTACGCCTTTTTGAATCCAATCGTAGATGTTATGCCAGTAATCCCTGTACTCTTTTTTCTATTAGCCTTTGTTTGGCAAGCTGCTGTAAGTTTTCGATGAGATCTTTAATATTGTTCTAGAATAATTCATGATTTATTCGAAAAAAAAAAAAATTATAACAATTGATAAGATCAGATAAGTCTTATAGTATAAACTCTTAATTCAAACATTGAAGTTATTGTATAAACGCGAGAATTCTGGATCATCCCACTTTTTCTCATTCTGAACTTTTTTTTCCATTCCAGATCCTATTAGAGCCCTAATTGTAGTTATGAAAAAAAACATCTAAATTTAGGTATGAAAGAAATTTTTTGGCAATGAAAGACTCGACTCTTATTACATACAAATGAATTTAACAAAAGAAAAAGTCTTTTCTATTTCTAGAAACCACTGCATTTCTTGGTGTTAAAATAGAATATGTGGTATAAAAATAGAGAATCTATTTTTTTTTTTTCTAAACCAAAAAAAGATCTTGGAGATTTTATAATGCTTACTCTCAAACTCTTTGTTTACACAGTAGTGATATTCTTTGTTTCTCTCTTCATCTTTGGATTTTTATCTAATGATCCAGGACGTAATCCTGGACGTGAAGAATAAAAAAAAATAAGGTTTTTCTTGATTTTTAAATGTTCTTAGCATTTTTTTATCTATTCTACATTTTTAAATATTAAATAAAACAAAAAAGGTTCGCTAAATTTTAAAGAAAAGATAAAAAAAATTCCAAAGTCATCACCGAAACCGGAAAGAGAGGGATTCGAACCCTCGGTACGAATAACTCGTACAACGGATTAGCAATCCGACGCTTTAGTCCACTCAGCCATCTCTCCCGATTGAAAAAGGATAATTAATTACTATGTTACATTACACAACAAGTAAGGCTTGAAAAAATAAAGGCTTTTTTCTCTCTTTATTACTTTCATAATTCTCTATTTTCCTATTTATCTTTTATTATTTTATATTTGTTATATTTATCTATATATTTATCTATTATTATATATTATATCTATATTATCTATATTATTATATATTATTATATAATTTATATAATTTAGTGTATAATAATAACTATAAAATAATAAAAGATAAATAGGAAAACTTTCATCAGCAATTCTTCCATTTTCATTTAGATATTTAGATAAAGTAAGGGCTCTAAAAAGACATCTCCAACTTTATATTCCAATCAATATATTATATCAATCAATATTATATAATATTGATTGATATAATATAAAAAAAATCAAATAATCTTTTTAAATTCAAATTTTTTAAATAAAAAAAAAGAAGTCTTATTTATTTGATTTTTTTTATTTGATTTATAAAATAAAAGATTCAAAAAAATTTAAATTAATAATAAATATTAATTAATAATAAATATAAAATATAAAAAATAAATATTAAAAAATAAATATTAAAAAATAAATATTATATATAAATTTATTATAATTATATATAAATTTATTATATATAAATTAATAAAAAATATTCTAAATAAATAAATAATAAATATAAAATAGAAATTAAATTACTAAATAATATAAATTCTAAAAAAAAAATTCTAAATAAATTAATATAATTCATTTACTATAATGGATATATTAATTTTAAATGAATTATATTAATTATAATGGATAATGACAATTAGAATGAATCTTTCATGAATATAAGAATCAAAAAATTCTATGGAATCATGAAAGACAGAAAGATTCTTCGAATTTAGTCATAACATTTCGTTATATTGACAATTTCAAAAACTGTTCATACTATGAGCATAGTATGCTGGCGGGCGGGCAAACGCGCCCCCATCGTCTAGTGGTTCAGGACATCTCTCTTTCAAGGAGGCAGCGGGGATTCGACTTCCCCTGGGGGTAGGGTATTACGAAAGGAAGTTGATCATGGATTATTAATAAGTCTGGAATTGATTCTTCCCGGGTCGATGCCCGAGCGGTTAATGGGGACGGACTGTAAATTCGTTGGCAATATGTCTACGCTGGTTCAAATCCAGCTCGGCCCAATAATTCACTGATCCGCCATGAAATGATATAACCCCTTTGTTCTCTCGAAATGCCTGATACGGAAAAAAAGTAAAAATCTCTGATATATCTCTACCTGTTCTTTATTTGATTTGCTTTATTTTTTTTTTTTTTCTCACAAATTATGATCTTGCTAATGATCTAGATTCAGATCAGGATTTGTAAGTATAAAGTCTAAGAAAAAGAATAATGGAAAGAAAAAAAGAGTCTTTTTTCATTGAAAGATTTTTTTTATTATCAATCCGACTTTGATTTGAAATAACGAAAAGATGACTAGTAATCCCTGTCCCTTTTATAACTAAAGTGAATATCCATGTGGATATCAATATATCACTCCCGTTTCTGTTACAACGCGGCAATTCCAATTTCAAATCTAAATAGTAAAGGGTTTGAATGAAATCATAAGAAAATGTATGCTGTACACTTTATTGCATTTCCCCGGGATTGTAGTTCAATTGGTCAGAGCACCGCCCTGTCAAGGCGGAAGCTGCGGGTTCGAGCCCCGTCAGTCCCGACGGATCCAAATCCAATAATCTAATAAAAAAATACATCAATTCATCTCTCCCTTTTCTGCGAAAGGGGGGCAAATAGCACAATTTCATTCCCAAGGGGATCCTTAATTATTATTATTCTTTTATTATTCTTTTATTGTTCTTATTTATATATTTTTTTTTTTTTTTTGTTCCAATTTTGTGTAATCTCAATTCAAAATTTTAATTTTAAACAATCTATCTCATTCAAATTGCGCATTGAAGTTTTAATATATTCTATGCATTTCATTACCAAAGAAAGGGGGTATTAAAAAAATAAAGATCAAATAAAAATAAGGATCCCACTTCTATTAGAGAGGGAATGAATAATTTTGTTTTAAGGATTTTTGCTGAAAAAAAAAACAAATCCTAAACAAATGAATTTGGTAGAATATTCGATTTTTTTATACTATATTGGGACTTGATCACATTTTTTTGTTTTCCAATAAGATTAGATCATTAAAAAAGGAGTTTAGAACTTAACGCCTCTTTACCCGTTTTGCTCCTATTGTTTGTTTGGGTTTGGTTGTAACCAATGTAAGTGTAAAGGTGGGTCTTCGTCAGATGATTGTACAAAGAAGGCGAAAATTTTATAGAAAAGAAAGAATATGATAAGAATATGATAAATAAAAATAAAGTAAAGTAAAGAAATTCTCAATTGAATCAAGAATCCATTTTTTGAATTCGGTATGAATAAACGATCTTTCTATGTTATACTATTCAATTCTCGACGATGAATCGATTTGATAGCTCAGATATTGTTATTCATGATATTGATCAGACTCGATATCATCGAGATGGAAATCATCCCATTGAATTTAGAGGCGAAAGATTTATTATCTCTATGGGATTAAATCCCGAGTTATTGCGAAGTAAAGAAAAACGAAACGATGAGATTATGGAAGTAAATATTCTTGCATTTATTGCGACTGCACTGTTCATTCTAGTTCCTACTGCTTTTTTACTTATAATATACGTAAAAACAGTTAGTCAAGGTGATTAATTTGAATGAAACTTGACTTCTTAGTTCTTATCAATATCAATGATTGAAGAAAAAAATGAAAAGGATTCCTGTTTTGCGTCTTAGATGAAAGGAACGGACTAGAATTAGCAGTATTCTATGAGATCCGATAGTATGATAGAAAGAAATAGATTTCTTTCTATCATACTATCCTTTATTTGTTATTCTAGTGTATAAAGTTGTACTGTATAAAGATATAGGATTAATATAGATATAGATTAGTCTATAATATAATCTTATATTTATATATCTAGATATTAATTATCTAATCTAGATATTAATTATCTATATGTAATGTACATAATGTCCCAATTCTATTTCTTCATTATTTGATTTGTGTTGATTCCAAAAGAGTTGAAAGGCAACTCTTACTCTTACTTTTACGATTCTAATTCCTAGATTTCTTATTATTTTCAATATGAATCCCGGCATTTACCGAAAGAATAAAATCAATCAAAAGGAATAAATCTGGACAAATATTAATAAAAGAAAATCAAGAAATCTTTTTTTTTTTTTTTAGCATTTCGAAGAAGTAATTGATTGAGCAGTTGACAGATCATCCAAGGAAAGGAGTTCTATAAAAACTTTTTTCAGATTTCACAACGAAAAGGATTAGTAAACCAGCAAACCCTGCCGATTTTTAACCTTTGAATCATGATATGAAATGAGTCAAGTCAATAAGGTATAGCATAAATCCAATTTCTAAAATAATAAAAAAAATACTAAATTAAGATTAAAAGCACGAAGCAAGAAAATATCTTAGTATGCATAGTATCTCATTGGAGAATCACTATGTCTATCTTATTTCTCATAGAAAATTCACTTAATTTAATCACTTTAATTTAATCACTTTTAATATTTGATATTTAATAAAAGAACTACTTTCTTTTCTCTCTTTTCTCTTTGAATTTGAACAGGAAAGAGGCAAACAAAAAAAAAAAAAGGGGGGGTTCGCTCTTCTTCATTGTTCATATATAACTCTGGTAAGAACCAGTTTCTCAAAATAGATAATTTAGGAAGAATTTTGTTGGAATAAATTTCCTATCATTTGTATTCCCTTTACTTTCAAAATATGAACACGAGAATCATTGAAATATTTGTTTAATTATGATTAAAAGGGTATTATTCATATATTATTCTATTCATAGAATATATTACTTCACTCGAATCCAATATAATTTTGGATTGAAGATATTTTTAATTCAATTTCTAAATTTGTAAGAATTTAGAAATTGAATTAAATAATTAAATTAAATGAAATTGAAACAATTAAATTCAAAAATCTTTGCAAAACGATCTATAAAACAATTGATACAGTTTGATTTCTCAACTCAATTAGTAGTACCCCTAGAGTCCACTTCTTCCCCATACTACGAGTGAAAGGGAAAATGTAAAGACTACCATTAAAGCAGCCCAAGCGAGACTTACTATATCCATGTGAATTATGTCCTCTATCTCTATGAATATGAAGGAATTTTTCCATTATTGTTCACTAATAATAGTAGAATCGCTGGCGCAGAGTCAAAAAAAAAAGATTCTGTTCAATATATTGATGAAACAATCCAAAAAATCCAATTAATTCTAAGAAGTGCTTATATGATTGCTAATAGAATCGAAAAACTTTTAGTACAAACAAAAACAAAATAGGCAGCAAGACCCTTGGAAGTATCAAAAAAGTGTTACTAAAATGTAAGAAAAAAATAGATATGTATAAGTAAAGGCCAATTATCTATTCAATCACTATTTGATTGATTGAATTCCTGAGTACTCAGGAATTCTCATGAGTTTGTATACAAAAGACCTTAGTAGTGGAAGGACTATTATATCAAGATTTACCGATTCCCTTTCACCACTATAAACTTTCCCCGAATCCTAGATGCAAGAATTTACAGCACTTTAGAGAACAGAATTTTCCGATGTTTAGAATCAAGGAAGTATCAAGATGTCCTTTCCTTCGCGTGCTTCTGTTGGGGGAAAGTTCGACAAGTTATATCAGCAAAAGGGAATAAAGCATTTTGCACCTTTTGTTGATCAGGCGACACCCGGATTTGAACTGGGGAAAAAGGATTTGCAGTCCCCCGCCTTACCACTCGGCCATGCCGCCAAGGCAACACAAAATAGACGAAAATATCCCCCCTCTTTTTTTTTGTACTTGCATCTTGAATTCCATTTTTATTAATCCCTTTCCTAAAAAGAAATCCTTCCGATTGGATCTATTTTTTCGATTAATTTTTTTTATAGTATCTCAAAACATACACTATCTAAATTCTAAATTCTTTCCCCTTTCTATTGTCTATTGAAATGAAAAATGAATTTTCAGCCACAAAAGCCAAAATTAAGGACAAATTGGAACCATTAACTATTGACTTGACTGTGAATTCATGAACAATTCTTGGATTTGAATCTAAAATAGTATTTCCCTAATCCTAATTATATAATAAAATTGATACATAACCGATCAGTATTGATTCTTTTCAATAAAAAAATTCTTCTCAATTTCAATTATAACAACAATTATGAGTATATGTAAACCCTAGAACATAAAATTTTACACAGATATCTAATCTGCTATCTTATCTGTCTATGATTCCTATAAGAAAATTTCTATTCAATTTTTCATTGAATAGAAATTTTGATAGAGCATGACATGCGCTGTCCAAAATAGAACTGCAGTAAAAGAAGAGACGTATAACTATAGATAGTTATAGTTATGTCTGCGTATGTTTAATAAACAAACCTTCTTATGCACTTCAATCGTATTATATGAACTCGATTAAAAAAATAGATAAAAATAGATTTCTTCTATGTTTTTTTTTGAACTAAACAATGAAATCCACGAAAAAACTAAGTACTAAAAAAAATCAACTTTATATTGTTTCTGATTATTGGTTCTTTATCTCATCGAAAGATTAAATCCCGAATCCATTTATTTTACTGGTATTCAATCGTATTGGAATATGTAATATCATAATAATGGTAGAAATTGAATCACTTTTTGTTTTGCTATTCTATACAAAATTTTATAAGTCTAAGTTAAGTGAAATTTCTCAATTCTTTTCCAGTTGTATCTGTTGCAAATTATAATTTGAGTATAAAATTCTTTTTATTCCTCCGTTCATATGTATTTCATACATTCCATATCCA